ATGGCACAAAAAATAAATCCACTCGGTTTCCGAGTTGGTACAACTCAAAATCATCATTCTCTTTGGTTTGAACAACCAAAAAATTATTCTCAGGGTCTACAAGAAGATAAAAGAATAAGAAACTGTATCCAAAATTATGTACAAAAAAATATAAAATTTCCTTCTGGTATTGAAGGGATTTCACGTATAGAGATTCAAAAAGGAATTGATCTTATTCAGGTTATAATAGTTATGGGATTCCTAAAATTAGAGAAAAGGCAATCTAAAAAAATAACAGAATTACAAAAGAAAGTAATCAAAGAATTGGAGACGAATGGAATCGAAGAATTATGGATGATTGTACAAAAAGAAATGAATCCTATAAGTTTAAGTTATCGAAAACTGAACATTAAAATTAGAAGAATTCGAAAGCCTTACAAGGATCCTATTATTCTTGCAAAATTTATAGCGGAACAACTAAACAATCGAGTTGCATTTCCCAAAGCAATGAAAAAGGCTATTGAATTAGCCAAGCGGGCCCATACAAAAGGAATTAAAGTACAAATTTCGGGACGCCTGGGGGGGAAAGACAAGGCACGCGTCGCATGGATTAGAGCAGGTAGAGTTCCTTTACAAACCGTTCGAGCTAAAATAAATTATTGCTCCTATACGGTTCAAACTATTTATGGGGTATTAGGCATAAAAATTTGGGTATTTTAGGCATAAAAATTTGGGTATTTTAGGCATAAAAATTTGGATATTTGTAGACGACGAATAGTCAATAAATAGTAAATCCTTAATTGACTTAATCTTTACATTATACCCTTTGACAGAACAAAAAATGAGAAATTCTTTCATTCTTTTTCTGGCCAATCAAAAGAAGAAAAATTCGATTTTTTATTCTATAAGTTCTATAAGAAGTTCTATAAGGTTAAATAAAATCAAAAAAAAATTCGATTGATTATTTAATATACTTGCTATGCTTAGTGTGTGACCCGTTGGTTTTTAAAAGTAAATCTAAAAAAAATGCACTGATCCATATTATGAATGAATAAATTATAGTCGAATTCATAACAAACTCATCGCTTAACATTATCTGGATTCAAAAAAGCAGTCAAGATATGATATATTGGCCCTTACATTGTAGGAATTGAAATCTTTTTTACATAAAATAATTACTTACATTGTAGGAATTACTTACATTTTTACATAAAATAATTACATAAATAAAAGAAAAATTCATTTGATTTTGATTATTAATTGTAAAGCAAAATAAAAAATAATACAGATAAATGATAGGGTGATAGAAAGAAAAAAAAAAAAAGAAATTAATGATATATGATATCAATATGTAAGGTCTACAAGTCATCTCAATGTAATAGGGCACCAATAGCTATTTATTGATAGTTAAAATCCTACTCATAAAACAAAAAATTAAGAGCCTCGAGCCAATAAAAACTAATAACATTGGCTCAAGAAAAAAAATCGCATTGGAGGCTTCATTGTAGAATTAAGACCTAACCATTAACCGAGAAGCGATGGGAACGACGGAACCTGTAAAGACATAAGATTCTATTGAAAAAAAAAAATCTTAATAATTTTTTATTTTAATAGGCAGGATGGCGAAACGAACCAAGAAACAATCCATTTATTTTTTATTTTGAGAGGTTCGGGGATAACCCTACAAAAAAGGTAAATATTAAAAGAGGAAATATTCGCCCGCGAAGGTTTTTTATGTTATTGGATTGATAGAAATTTTGAATAAATAGATTCGATGAAATCTCAAAGAATCTAATGATTCAGTCTATTACTCATCAACTATATGTATATTTTTCTAATTATTTCATTCGCAAGGAGCTGGATGAGAAGAAACTCTCATGTCCAGTTCTGTAATAGAGATGGAATTGTGAACCAATCATCAACTATAACCCCAAAAGAACCCGATTCTGTAAACAACATAGAGGGAGAATGAAAGGAATGTCTTCTCGAGGTAATCGTATTTGTTTCGGTAGATATGCTCTTCAGTCACTTGAACCCGCTTGGATTACGTCTAGACAAATAGAAGCCGGACGTCGGGCAATGACACGAAATATACGCCGCGGGGGAAAAATATGGGTACGTATATTTCCCGACAAACCAGTTACGATAAGAACGACAGAAACGCGTATGGGGTCGGGGAAAGGAGATCCCAAATATTGGATAGCTGTCGTTAAACCAGGTAAAATACTTTATGAAATGGGCGGAGTAGCAGAAAAAATAGCCAGAAAAGCTATCTCAATAGCAGCATCCAAAATGCCTATGCGAACTCAATTGATTATTTCAAAATGGGACTATCAAACCAAAGAAAAAAGAGACTTTGTAATGAAAAAAAAAAATTTCTAAGTTTCTTTTTTTATTTTTGGACAAGCAATATTTTTTTTCCTTTTGCATTAAAATAACAAAATGATATGATCCAATCTCAGACCTATTTGAATGTAGCAGACAACTGCGGAGCCCGAAAATTAATGTGTATTCGAATCCTAGGGGCTGGTAATCGCGGATACGGTCATATCGGCAACGTTATTATTGCTGTGATCAAGGAAGCAGCAAAAGATTCCTCTCTAGAAAAATCCGAAGTGATCAGAGCTGTAATTGTACGTACTCGTAAACAATTCAAACGCTCCTGCGGCACTATCATAAGATATGATGATAACGCTGCAGTTGTGATTGATAAAAAAAGAAATCCAAAGGGAAGTAGAGTTTTTGGCCCGATTGTCGAGGAATTGAGGGAGGTCAATTTCACAAAAATAATTTCATTAGCACCTGAAATATTATAACATAATATTCTAATATAAAGCGTTAGAAAAGCATTCTAAGATGAGATAGAAAATAGTAGACAATTCTACTCTTTTTTTTTTTTAGTATTTGAATTCAACCGATTAATCAAATTAATTAGTAGATTTTCTTTAGGTATAACCTATATATAATAGATGAATTAAAAAAAAGAAAGGATTAGAAAAGCATTCTAAGATGAGATAGAAAATAGTAGACAATTTTACTCTTTTTTTTTTTTAGTATTTGAATTCAACCGATTAATCAAATTAATTAGTAGATTTTCTTTAGGTATAACCTATATATAATAGATGAATTAAAAAAAAGAAAGAAAGAGCCTATCTTGATTATATCAAATCTTAAAAACAACAAAAATGGTTGTCTATCATGAGTCAAGACACAATTGCAGATATACTAACCTCTATACGAAATGCTGAGATGAGCGGAAAAGAAATCATTCGAATCGTATCGACAAAGATCACTAGAAACATTTTGGAAATCCTTTTACGAGAAGGTTTTATAGAAAATATAAGGAAACATCAGGAAGGTAACAAAAAATTCTTGGTTTTAACCTTACGACATAGGCGACATAGAAAAACGAAAAAAAAACAATATAGAGCTAGTCTAAAATTAAAACGGATTAGCCGACCTGGTCAACGAATCTATTCTAACTATCAACAAATTCCTAGAATTTTAGGCGGGATGGGAATTGTAATTCTTTCTACTTCGCAGGGTATAATGACAGATCGGGAGGCTCGACTAAAAAGAATCGGCGGAGAAATCTTGTGTTACATATGGTAATCCTTTTGATATCCAAATTCTATCCATTTGGATTTGGATTTTGTAAAAAAAAGAGCAAGTCAGGGGTTTCAATAGCATTGCTGCTACATTAAATTTAGTAGATACTTCCAAATCGTTTTCTTTTTATATAGGGATATAACTCAATCAAGATTGAAAAAAAAAGTCTGTATATTCAAAATTTAGGAACGCAAAATATGAAAAAAAGGCCCTGCGCTCGTAGAATTTGTGGAAGATGTCGAATAGTACGTAGAAAGGGACGAATTCGAGTAGTTTGTCCTAACCTGAGACATAAACAAATACAAGGATAATTTTTCTAAACAAAGCAAAATCTAAAGGATCTGAAAGAAAAATACAAATAAAAAAAGATCTATTTTGACACGAAATGGATATATCCATAGGTCTCGTGCTTTTACTTTTATTTGAGATAAAAAAATATGGCAAAAAAAAAGGTAAAAATTATAACGGAAAAAAGTAGTATAAGAAGAATTTTGTTGCGCAGATTTCGTCGGCGTATTCGTAAAAGTGCACGTAAAATATCAAAGGGATTTTTTCATGTCCAAACAACTTTTAACAATACGATTATCAGCGTTACAGATGAACAGGGTGGGGTGATCTATTGGTCCTGTGCGGGCACTTGTCGATTTAAGGGACCACGAAAGGGGACAGCTTTTGCCGCTCGAATCGTAGCCGAAGATGCTAGTCGGGTAGCAAAGGCTCAAGGTATGCGACAAGCGAACGTCCTGATAAAGGGCCCAGGTCGCGCAAGAAAGCCGGTATTAAAAGTCTTTTGTCAAAGCGGCATAAAATTAAATTACGTACGAGATGTAACCCCTCTGCCCCATAATGGCTGTAGGCCTCCTAAAAAAAGACGCAAATAAAAAAAAGTATAGTTACGACTTTAATCAATTATTCATCGTCTAGTCTTATTTTGACTATTTTAGTCAAAATAAGACTATTTTAGTCTTTATTAAGACTAAAAAAAACCTAGAAAACTCAAAATTTCTAGAAATTAGGTTAATTTTGTTACATTAACCTAATCAAAAAAAAAAAAAAAGAAAATTCCTATGGAAAATTTTACCAACGGCAACAATTGGTCAAGAGAGAATCGGTGGGTGTGTATTGAAAGTCAAGTTCAGGGTCCACGTAATTACTATGGACGGTTTGTTCTCCCGGGACTCAAAAGAGGGGAAGGAAATACCCTAGGCTTCATGATACGACAAATCTTGCTTGCGCAAATCAAAGGACCTACTATCGCACACGTAAAATTTGCAGAAATAAACGGATTATTCCCAAAGGATCTTCACGAATTTTCGACTATACCGGGGGTTCAAGAATCTATTCACCAAATTTTAATGAATCTCAAACAAATTGTCTTCAAAGAAAAAATTGTCTTCAAAGCCGAGACCAAA